ATTCGATTCTTCCTTCAACTTGGAATCGATTCACAATAATTCTTAAATTTTTCATAGAAAAAAATAAGGATTCGAGTCGTGATTAATTATTTGATATTTCAGTATGTATACGTACGTATACAGGGTCATCTTTTCTGTAGTTTCGATAGAAGGATTCGATTCCTCTACCAATGCAGTCAACTCCATTTGTTAGAACAGCTTCCATTGAGTCTCTGCACCTATCCTTTTTTGATTCTCGCTTTCTGAACCCTTGTTTTCTGAACACAGGATTTGGCTCAGGATTGCCCATTTTTAATTCCAGGGTTTCTCTGAATTTGGAAGTTACCACTTAGTAGGTTTCCATACCAAGGCTCAATCCAATCAAGTCCGTAGCGTCTACCAATTTCGCCATATCCCCCTTATGAGGCCGAGATCTCATTGTGATCCCCCCCTCTTATGTTGGAACCCTTGAATTCATTAGATACTGATTCCTATATCGAAAAAGTGTCTGCTCCTATTTCTTACCCATCTTCTTTCATCTCTATCGGTGGGCCAGTATTTGGTCCAATCGGAAATGATTCTATCATTGATGTATCTGCAATTCAATATGGATGGATATATCCCACATATACATGTCTCTCTCCCTCTCATTTTTCCCGCGCGATTGGGAATACTGGAACGGTCGATATTCATTCTTCTTTTTTTTTTTCGTCCTATCTCCTCCCTTTCCGAATGAAACCAGAGGAATGTCTCATTATGATCTGAATTGCATTCTTATCTTATCCTTTCCTTAGGACCGATCCGCTCTAATCTAATAGAATTTAGAATTAATAGAATCTGCTATAACTAATATGGATATAGTTATATATAATTATTTCAAATGTAATATTTTGCATTTAAAGAAAAAAAATTCGAAATCAAATAAATAGAAATTTCTAATAATAAAATTTCTAATCTAATAATAATAGAAAATATAATAAGAATTAATAGAATGATAATATAAATCACTCGAATTTTCAATAAAAATTCTATATAGTTATAGTTATATTATAATATATAAGAATATTCTTATGATATTAATTAATCATTTTTAATGGAATAGAATTCGATTCTTCATTCTATTAATATTAATTATTAATAGTTAAGATTCCGGTAGTTTACCGAATTCCTATGCACTATTTCTGTTATGTGAGCCCGCTTAGCTCAGAGGTTAGAGCATCGCATTTGTAATGCGATGGTCATCGGTTCGATTCCGATAGCCGGCTTTTCTCTATTTGTCCGATTTTTTCCATGATTGATAATGTCTCCTTGAGATCAAGGAATATTGAAAAGACTCCTCCCTTTTTTCTTTTACAAATGTCGGGTCACCGATCTATTATGTCGTGGGAACTTACAACTATGAATAAAAAACTGATTGGAGCAGTGAAATCTCTACAGAACAAATCAAGAAAAGGATCCTTAACTTCCTATATATACAAAATAATCCGGATATTGATACAATTCATCATTCTTCTTTGTAGTACTTCAGTAGATTTATCTTCGTTTATCGTTTAGTTCAGTCTGACTTAGGTTTATTCTGTAAAATGAAATTTCAATAAAATAAATAAAAAAAGGGGGGGGAGTCTTTATGTCTCGTTACCGAGGGCCTCGTTTCAAAAAAATACGCCGTCTGGGAGCTTTACCGGGACTAACTAGTAAAAGACCTAGACCGGGAAGTGATCTTAGAAACCAATCGCGTTCCGGGAAAAGATCTCAATATCGTATTCGTCTAGAAGAAAAACAAAAATTGCGTTTTCATTATGGTCTGACAGAGCGACAATTGCTTAGATATGTTCGTATAGCTGGAAAAGCCAAAGGGTCAACAGGGCAGGTTTTACTACAACTACTTGAGATGCGTTTGGATAACATCCTTTTTCGATTGGGTATGGCTTCGACCATTCCTGGAGCCAGGCAATTAGTTAACCATAGACATATTTTAGTTAATGGTCGTATAGTAGATATCCCAAGTTATCGCTGCAAACCCCGAGATATTATTACTACGAGAGATGAACAAAGATCCAGAGCTTTGATTCAAAATTATATTGATTCATCCCCCCACGAGGAATTGGCAAAACATTTGACTTTTCACTCATCCCAATATAAAGGATTAGTAAATCAAATAATAGATAGTAAATGGATCGGTTTGAAAATCAATGAGTTGCTAGTCGTAGAATATTATTCTCGTCAGACTTGAACCTAACTAAAATAACAAAGCTTCGGACAATTTTGCCCCCCCTTTTTCGCCAAAGTCAAGTAAATAAGGGGTTTGATCCGGATTTTTCTCCCACTCACGTATCACAAATGGATCAGCAGTGAGATTTTCATTCTTTTCCACTCTTTCCGGTATTTTCCATACCACAGTAATTAGGAAGAATCTCTATCAAATAAGGGTCTTACTGTTGGAATAATGGTATCAATTGTTATTTGATACATTGCGGTTGGTAACGTTGGTGAATTAGGTGAAGGTACGGAAAGAGAGGGA